ACGTTTTCCCTTTCACTAGTAGTATGGGGAAGGAGTGGACTCTAGAAGTACTACTAATTGAGTTTAGGAACTAAACAGTATCACTTTTTTTTATAGATCGTTCGGCAAAGTCGGCAAAGTTTTTTTTATTTAAAATTTCACTATTTCAATTTAAAATTTTATTTTTAAATTGAAATAGAAATGAAAAATATCTTCATTTCGAAATTCTCTTGGATTTTAGTTGAGTAATGTATTCTATGAATAATAAATATATATGAAGAATACTCTTTCAATCAAAGAAATATTTCAATTATTTCCGTGTTCGTATTTTGAAAGTAAAAAAAGTAAAAGGAATACAAATGGTAGGAAATTTATTCCAACTGAATTCTTCATAAATTTTCTATTTCGATGAACTGACTCTTACCAAAGTTAGATATGGACCATGAGGAAGAACGGAACTTTTTTTTTTTTTTTGTTTACCTCTTTACTGTTCAAAGATCAAAGAGAAAACAATTCGGTTATTCCATTACGTGGATACACATTGGGAAACAACATAGTAGTTGTCCAACGAGATACTGCACATCCTAAAATATTGTCTTGGGCGAGTCACATATTGCGCCGCTTGTTTTAGTTTTACTATTTTAGAAATTTTATTTATGTTTTGCTTGTTTTATTGAACCCATTTCATATCATGGTTCAAACGTTAAAAGTCGACGGGTTTTACTAATCCTTTTCGAAATCCGAAGAAGTTCCCATGGATCATTTGTCAACTCCTCAATCAATGACTTCTTCGATCGGGATTCATATTGAAAATAATCAGAAATCTAGGAATTCTAATCGTAAAAGTCGCTTTCGATTATTTCAAATTAATTTAATTGAAATCAACACAAATTAAATACAAATCGATAAAGCAAAGAAATAGAATTGGGATACTATATAATATACATTATCACTATATATATTATATATACGTAATTAAATAGATTTCTATATATATAGAAAAGGAATATGATGATACTATTGTAGATTGATCTATATTAATCTATATTAAATTAACCCGCATTACAATACAACTTTATACACTACAATAACAATACTAGATAGTATGGTAGAAAGAAATATCTGAATCTTTCTACCATACTATCGTATCTCATAGAATCCGACTGATTCTAGTCTGCCCATTTCATTTAAGACGCGAAATTTTTATCCTTTTCTTCTCTGCAATTATTGATAAGAAATAAAAAATCAAGTTTAATTCAAATTAATCACCTTGGCTGACTGTTTTTACGTATATTATAAGTAAAAAAGCAGTAGGAACTAGAATAAACAGTGCAGTAGCAATAAATGCGAGAATATTTACTTCCATAATCTCATTGTTTAATTTTTCTTTAATTCGCAATAACTCGGGAGTTAATCCCATAGAGATAATAAATCTTTCGCCTGGAAATTCAATGGGATGCATTACATCTCGATGATATCGAATCGGATCAATATCATGAATAACAATATCGGAGCTATCAAATCGATTCATCGTCAAGAATTGAATAGTATAACATAGGACAATCTTTTATCCATACTGAACTCAAAATTTGATTCCCGATACAATCAATAATTCCTTTATTTATTTATCATTCTTTTCCATTCTTTCTTTTCTATAACCTACCGCCCTCTTTGTACAATTATCTGATGAAGTATCATCTAACCGCCTTTCCACTTACCATTGGTTCTAAACAAACCCCAACAAACAATAGAAGCTCAATGAAAAAAAAGGAAGGAGCTAAGTTATAAACTCCTTTTTTTAATGATCCAATCTTCTTGGAAAACAAAAGAAGTATGATAAAGACGAGTACAAATTCCGGTATAAAAAAATCGAATATTCCATCAAATTAACTATTTTTTTATATATTTATATATAAATTTAAAAAGTTTGTTCTTTCAAGGAAAAACCCTTATAAAATAAAAAAAAAAAAAAATGCATTACCTCGCTAATAAAAAAGTGATCCTTGTTTGATCTTTATTTTTTGAATATCCTCTTTCATTGGATTAGTAATGGGGCGCATATATCAAAAGCTCAATGCGAAATTTGAATGAGATAGATTATTTCAAATTAGTAAAATTTGAAATTGAGGTTACACAAAATAGGGCCCGAAAAGGATATACTTTTATTTTAATCTTAAAAAAAAAGTATTCTATACTATTCTATACACAGTAACTTCTATACTATTCTATACACAGTAACTATGTTCAATTTATTTTATATTGTACAAATTCCATTTATGTATGTACTCCCGGGAAACATACAATACTCTACTCTATTTCATATTTCACAGATCGGGAGTAATTGAAAAAGCCAGACCCAGTACGGTATCCCGTGGAATCCTGAATCTGATGCTAATAATATAATAATTGTACTAATCCACATATGCCTCTCTCCCATCAATCGAATCGGTACTAGTCGAAGAAATGGAAATTCCCCCATTTGGTTGATGATAAATGTGAAACGAAAAAGAAAAAAAGAAGA